GAACGTTTCTTATCACAACCTTTTTTTGTAGCCGAAGTATTTACCGGTTCTCCAGGGAAATATGTTGGTCTAGCAGAAACCATTAGAGGGTTTCAATTGATCCTTTCCGGAGAATTAGATGGTCTTCCTGAGCAGGCCTTTTATTTAGTAGGTAATATCGATGAAGCTACCGCGAAGGCTATGAACTTAGAAATGGAGAGCAATTTGAAGAAATGACTTTAAATCTTTGTGTACTGACCCCTAATCGAATTGTTTGGGATTCAGAAGTGAAAGAAATCATTTTATCTACAAATAGTGGTCAAATTGGTGTATTACCAAATCATGCTCCTATTGCTACAGCTGTAGATATAGGGATTTTGAGACTACGCCTTAAGGACCAATGGTTAACGATGGCCCTGATGGGTGGTTTTGCTAGAATAGGCAATAACGAGATCACTGTTTTAGTAAATGATGCGGAAAAGGGTAGTGATATTGATCCACAAGAAGCTCAGCAAACTCTTGAAATAGCAGAAGCTAATTTAAGAAAAGCTGAAGGAAAGAGACAAAAGATTGAGGCAAATCTAGCTCTCCGGAGGGCTAGGACAAGAGTAGAGGCTGTCAATGCGATTTCATAACTAGTTGGTGCGTTCAAATAATCACAAGAAGTTCTGTTTCTAAACCCTATTTTGATTGGATTCACTCGACAGAATCCAATTAAGCAGAATCCAAATTTGATACAACGCAATTCAAAAACGAAATAGAAATAAATAAAAATACAAAATCTTTAAAAATAAAAGAGGGTGCGACAAAAAACTTATTAGATACCATTGACTCCGGTATCTAGTAAGTCCTACCTACTATTGGATTTGAACCAATGACTCCCGCCGTATGAAAGCAATACTCTAACCACTGAGTTAAGTAGGTCGTTTATCATACCAAAGAGAACCGAATGAAACCCATCTCATCGATGGATTATAAATATCATATTCCCTATAAGCAATAAGAATCTAAGCAATACCACTTAAAAATCTAGAGTGTTGTATTGTATCATACAATATTCATCTTGACAACAAATTATATACATGATAAAATATGCATCACAAGCACTAAGGGCTATAGCTCAGTTGGTAGAGCACCTCGTTTACACGCGCGCCAATGTTTTTCAGGGGTGTCCATCATACAATCCAAAAAATGGATCTTATTGAGAAATCGACGTCTTACTCCATAACTTACTTTAAGAGAACAATAGCCTGACAAATGGTTCGGTCCGATTTGAGTGCCCATTTAGGTACCAAACAGACCCCATCATTGATTTGAGATATTGATAAGGTGAATACCAGTACATTCAATGCTAGGCATAATGAGTATAAGGCCCTCAAAAAATATCTTTTCGTCCTATGAACTTGAAGGTGTATGAAGTTTCATATTGGATTTTTTAAGCCGAACGATAGAGACTTCATTTAACTTAAAACGATCTAGGCCAGAGGCAGACCTATGTCAAGATAACCCCGCCCTTGAAACACTTTGGTAGTGCTCCTGGATCAGAATCTCAAATAATGAATCAGAGCACATGGAGCCATCTCCTTATCGTAATCTTATTTTTCTGTCAAGAAAAAATATGGCGGATTGGCTGATATTTCTATCAGTTAATGAAAGAGCCCAGTGCAAAAAAAATGCATGTTGGGTCTTTGAAACAGTTCAGATCATTTTGATAATAATAAGTTTGAGCTGTTTTACCGAGAAGGTCTACGGTTCGAGTCCGTATAGCCCTAGAGTCCTATAAAATTCAAATGAATAAAATGCAAATTTGTTGCTTGTAATTGACCGGTCGGTTCATCGAAACCAAATATGTCCTAGAAACTCACTCGCGGGAATCGTTTAGTTTAAAGCAGAATAAAAAACTGAAAGAAAACCTTATTTCAAGGGATCAAATTGATCTTTTGCCAATCCTGGATAAACAAACCAACCCCTCGTCATTAACTTCGGGGGAAAATTCGATATGAATTTCCCTGTTCACAATCAAAGGGTTGAGCTAGTGATACTCCTTTTATTTGGTATACCTAAACTAGACCTAGCGAAGCACACCAACACAAAAGTAAGATATTCGTAATTCTGATATGGAAATACCCATTCATTCTCTTACATTTGAATACTTGTTCGATTCTAAATCACTAAGAAAAAAAAAACGACAAAAAGACCTCCCTATTCTATATTCTATTCCTAAAAAATAAAAACCTATATTAATATTATTAATATAAATAAATCGAAAAATCTAAATCGAATTTTGATAAAAAAAAATTCGATTTAATTTTGAAGTCGCTTTCTTTAGCAAGAATCCTAGGCGAAAACAAGAAAATTTGTCTAAGCGTCACATATAGAGTTATACTAACTAAAGCAATTAAAGAAAATTGAAATAAAAAAATGAAGTAGACTAGAAATAGACTGGAAATAGGATCCCGGTCAAGTCAGCAAGTCAGTCGATAAATCTTGAAATGAGATATGCCCCGCAATAATCAAAGGA